GTTATTTTGATTCCCCCTTACTTTAACCCAATGGTGCGATATATAGATAGAAGAACCATTCATGATGTTATATCAATATCATCAGGGTTATGATTCACCAACCTGCTAGTTCTTTTTACGAGGCACAAGCAGGGGAATTTATCCTGGAAGCAGAAGAGCTATTGAAGCTTCGCGAAACTCTTACAAAAGTTTATGTACAAAGAACGGGCAACCCTTTATGGGTTATATCCGAAGATATGGAAAGGGATGTTTTTATGTCAGCAACAGAAGCCCAAGCTCATGGCATCGTTGATCTTGTAGCAGTCGAAAATGATAATACTGGGGATTCTATATAAATATATGAATTCCTTTTAAAAATTCGAATTTTCCGTGTGAATAGAAATTATTCATAATCATCAAACATCAGGTTAAGATCAATCTAAACCAACCCGCTCTATTCTATATAGAATGAGATTTTATAGACACGCCATGCCAACCATTAAACAACTTATTAGAAACGCAAGACAGCCAATAAGAAATGTCACGAAATCTCCCGCTCTTCGAGGATGTCCTCAGCGTCGAGGAACATGTACTAGGGTGTATGTGCGACTCGTTCAGTTCAGACCATGAGTGTTGAAAAATGAAAAGACCACTACCGATGAATTAGGATAGATATAGTGGAATACGGCCATTTGATTGACTAGTATCTAAAAATGAAGATCTATAATCTACCTAATTATATTATTAATTTATGGTTTCTATTGGTGCAAATCCAATCACTCCTTTTGAGATGATAAGAAATTCTCCATTGGTAACAAATAGTTATCCATTAAGCGGAGGAAAAAGGTTATGCTCCTATTCTTTCTTTTTCTTGAAAAAACGGACTAACAGGGTCAGCTACCTTAGCCAACTTTCAGAATTAAATGCCGTCACTGTATGTATAGCGTTTTTTGTGAAAGGGACTATTACTTTATAATTAGAATTGAAAAAAGAATTCTAATTGAAAAATGGATGGGTAGAGCCAAAGAGTGTGAACTATACAAGTTCAAGATAAAATTTGATGAAATGAAATAAGAGGCTCCGGTGTATAGAGAGGACCTCACCGTTTTAGAAGTTGCCATAGAAACGATGGAACCCACTATTCTTTTTCATTTAGTAGCAGTTGAATTTAGTATTTCCAGGCGAGATACTTTGAAGAAAGAAAAAATCGTGGTCGGGAAGGTCATAGTCGCAAAAGCCATTGGAATTTATATTTTATATATTGGAAGAATCCGTTTTGTTATTAATCGACCGGAGGAAAAGGATGACTGAAAGAAGAGAAATCAATTAGTTATTCAAGAAAGTTTCATTTGTGGATTCAATGACCAGAGTTAAACGAGGATATACAGCTCGAAGACGTCGAAAAAAGATTCGTTTATTTGCATCAACCTTTATGGGGGCTCATTCAAGACTTACTCGAACGACTACTCAACAAAGAATGAGAGCCTTGGTTTCCTCTCATCGAGATAGGAGCAGGAAAAAGAGAGATTTTCGTCGTTTGTGGATCACTCGGATAAATGCGGTAACTCGTGAGGATAGGCTATTCTACAGTTATAGCCTATTCATCCACAATCTGTACAAGATACAATCGCTTCTGAATCGTAAAATACTTGCGCAAATAGTCCTATCAAATAAGAATTGTTTTGATATTCTTTCAAATAAAATAATCAATCAAAACTAAAAAAAAAAATACAAATTAAATAAATAAAAGAATCTTAATTATTATACAGGAAACAAGAATGATTGAAACAGGATTTCCCGGAGAATGGACTCCGGGAAGATAGAAGAAAAAGAAATTAATATTTGAGTAGTAGGAATAAACGAACATCTTTCAAGAAAAAAAGATTTCTTCCTCATTTTTCCTTTTTTATAATTTATAATACAAGAATAAAATCTATATTCTAGTTTTTTTGAGCAAAACATTAATATGAGCTTGAGTTCCGATTGGAGTATATCTATTTATTTTTGGTTATAGGACCAGTAGTTCTAGGAATCAACTCCATTCTATCCAATTGTCTCTCAGTATTACGAAAAGGTAACAAAGATAAAATACGAGCTTGTTTTATAGCAAGAGTAATTAATCGTTGTTGTTTCAAGGTTAACCTATTTGTCCGTCTAGATAAGATTTTTCCTTGTTCACTAAGAAATCGACTAATTAAACTCATGTTTCTATAATCGATTTGATCCCCCGATCCGATTGGGGGTAAACGCCTACGAAAAGATCGCTTGGATTTACGAAAAGGTTTTTTTGATTTATCCATGGTTTGCTTATTCCTTGTTTGTTTATTCCTTCTATATAAAAGAATCTATAAAACAGAATCCTATTTTTTTTTTTATTCATTTAAGATTCGAGCAAAATAGGATTTGATTTGTATTATATATGTTAAGATGTAAAGTTCTTACTCTTCCCGCTACTTGGAAAAATCACACATGCATTCCGTTCCATCTATTTCTTTATTTCCCCATGAATTGTATACTTTTGACAATAGCGACAAAATTTTCTAAATTCTAGTCGATTGGGTGTATTGTGTCGATTCTTTTGAGTAATATATCTAGAAATGCCCGGCAATTCTTTTTCTTTATTGACACCCTTTCGAACACAACAGGTACATTCCAAAATCACTATAATTCTAATATCTTTACCCTTGGCCATGAACCTCCTTTTCATTTTGGATCGATTTAACTTTAGAACTCTCTTCATTTTCTTTTTGATCCGAACCAAATAAAAAAAAAAAAAGAATCGATATCTATCTAGAAATGAAATTTGTAAATATTTCTTATTATAATTCGGACGACATAGAATTACTATTAATTACTATAATATTAACTACTATAACTATAAAGAAAAAGAGTCATATTCATTAATATAAGAATATTCAGAATATCGTAATAATTAATTAATACAATTTTTTCTAACTATGAATTATTCCTATCCTAATCTCAGTATTTTCTTCTTTCTATGTTAGAATTTCGTGGAACCGCCCCTAGACTGGATCCACATTTCCATTTCTTTTTCCAAAAATTCTATCGTAGATTCACTATATTTAAACTGAGGTTCAAGAAACTCTTTCTCTTTTTTTTAGGATAGGAAAGAAAAAGGGAGCGAAATTGGAACCATGTTACGTAGAATTGTATCTAAAATATTCTTCATTTTTTCACAGATCAATACAAGAATTCAATCAGGATTAAAAAAAGGGGAATGACAAGGCATCTGGAAATAAACGATTAATTTCTATCAATAGACCTGCTAAAGACCCAAACCATAGAGTGCTTAGCACAGGTGCCGTTGAGAGATATGTTTTTATATCTCGCATTGAAAATCCTCCTTATTCTTTTTTTTTTTTTCTTATTTATTTTTATTTATTTAAATTATTTATTTGTATTGTATATTGTAATCCATATATAGTTTCTAATACATAGATCATAGATAACCCGATATTCTCGTTCAAGATCGTTTGTTTTTTCTTGAAACGAAATTCAAATTAGGAATTAATAACTAAAATGCATATGTACAATGATCCAGCAGATTCCTTTTTGCCACCCCCTAAAAAAAAATGACAAGAACATTCTCTACCTATCTATATAGGTGATAGAGCAAAAAATAAGGATGTGGAAAACAAGATATGGATTTTATACAATGATACTGTACAACAATTTTTAAAAAGGGATGTAGCGCAGCTTGGTAGCGCGTTTGTTTTGGGTACAAAATGTCACAGGTTCAAATCCTGTCATCCCTATCTACTCTTTCTCCTATGGACAGTTATGAGGAATTCATTGAGTAAGATCGGGAATTTTTGGACATAATCTTTCATTTGTACATACTATATCCTGGGGGTGGGGGGTAAAAAAAAATTCTTAATCGTATCTACTGTTATAGGATATAAGAAAGCGCTCTTAGTTCAGTTCGGTAGAACGCGGGTCTCCAAAACCCGATGTCGTAGGTTCAAATCCTACAGAGCGTGATTCCGTTTATGTTATGTTTAATTACAATGAAATAACTTAAAAAAACAAAGTAGAATTGCAACTTCATATTGACCTCCTACAAAGAGGAGGTCAATCAAAAAAAGAGATGTTACTTAATCAAAGATCCAACTGATCACCGCGCCTGTATTGTAAATATGCAGTTACAAATAATCCTGTTAAAGTAATAGGAATTAGACCTAAGACGATTCCAAATAGAAAAACTTCAATCATTTCAATTTGTTTTAGGGAATAAAAAGAGAGGTAATATCTATCCCTAAATATTAATCTGAATTATCCGTGAATCTCAATGACCAGGAATTGTCAATTAACGGGGGAAGGAACCATAGAATACTTGAAATGAAATATTCTGAGAAGCTTTGATTTTTATTTTTTGAAATTGTTTATTGAATTTCATTCATTTCAAATAAGTCGTATCTTGTTCAAACCAATAAATAGAGCTGGGGTTATAGTTGAAGCAGCCAGTAAAAAACCAAAATAACTAGTTAGAATAGGCATGAAAGAACTAAATTAGATATGTTCTTTTACTACATATATGAATAAAACATTTACCTAAGTCTCAATCCAGATCAGATACAACGGTAATAAAAACTAATTTAAAGAATTCGTTTAGTTCCAATTGAAAGTTCTTGTCCATCCGTCATTATAGACGTATACTAATAAAAATAAAAATATTCAAAAAATTATTGAATATTTTTATTTTATTTCTTTATTTGAATTTTATTTCGGGCCAACTCGATTCAAAGAAGAGTAACTTCTATTACCCCTTTAGGTTCTATATTCTTTCCCCATCTTTGTTTTATATTGTAGTTCCATAAGGAAAGAACTCCTTGAGGAGATCTAATGTAACAACAGTTGCATCACCAATATGGATTCCAACGATCTCTTTTTTTTTTATTTGATAAAAAAAAATAATGATAAAAAATATGAAATATAATTATAATATATTAATTATTAATTCCAATTAACCACTGAAAAAGTAAAGAATTAAATAGATAGGG